TGTTGGCCCACTTCCACACCAGATAGATCGTAGAATCCTTTTAGTGTGCTGATGGAACATAATAGAATATTCATATAGCCCTCTGAAACAAATCAAATTTGAAAAGGAATTATTTTGATTCAACCATCTCTTTTTCAAGTTGCCCACTTGAATTGTATTTTTTTTTTTTGATAACAACTAATCACAGAAAATCCACAACGATTTTTATCATATGTTTTCTGTGATTTTTATGTTATACGATTCAGGAATAGAAAGCGATTACATAAATCTCGGGAATTCAAAAAAGAAATTATATCTCTTATTATTATTAAATATTAAAATTAATCAAGGATTTCGTATATAGCTAGAACGTCCCTCACAAATTGCAAATACTAATTTGTTAAGAATTAACCGAATTGAAGCTATAGCGTCATCATTCGTTGGAATCGAAAGATCTGCGAGATCCGGGTCACAATTTGTATCAATTAAACAAATCGTTGGAATTCCCAAAATGATACATTCTCGGAGAGCTGTATATTCTTTTTGCTGATCAACGATTATTACAATATTTGGTAACCCCGTCATATAGTTAATCCCACCCAAACATGTTTGCAAGTGGGATAACTGTCTCTTCAACACGGCCGCGTTTCTTTTCGAAAGACGGGTGAGCCCCCCCGCCTTTTGTTCGATTTTCAGGTCTCTGAACTTATGAAGTCTCGTTTCTGTAGTGGCCCAGTTCGTTAAAATACCACCGAGCCATTTTTTATTAACATAATGACACCGAGCCCGTATTGCAGCTCGTGCTACTGAATCAGCTGCTTTATTTTTGGTACCAACAATTAAAAATTGTTTTCCCTGACTTGCTGCATCAAAAACTAAATCACAAGCTTCTGATAAAAAACGGGCAGTTTTAGTAAGATTTGTAATATGAATACCTTTACGTTTTTCAGAGATATAAGGTGCCATTCTCGGATTCCATTTTCTAGTACCATGACCAAAATGAACTCCGGATTCCATCATCTCTTTCAAATTAATGTTCCAATATCTTCGTGTCATTTCTCCTACGCCTTCTCTCTCTCTCTTCTTGTCTTATTAAAAAAAAAGAGAGACGAGGTACCCTGAACAAAATTGTTCCGATGGAACCTTATTATTTTACCGGAGATTTTCCGTTTCTACACGAGCTAAGCCGTTAATATTCTTCTATTCGTTAGTATCTTTATTACATTACTACTATACTATTAATAGTAACAAACCCTACCAAAAATAGTGAAAACTTAGGAATTATGAAATCCTATAAATAAAGGATTTTTCTGAGGGATCATGCAAATTCCTTGAAATGAAAGAGGAAGAATCAAAAAATTCTCTGTGGTAGAACAAAATATCTCCCACTTCCCCCCCAAATAAATTATTCTTTTTTGTTTTCAAATAAATGGTATTATGTTGCCGTGAAAAGCGCATTAATCCTTTGAATCCGGTACCAACGGGTATCATACTCCCTAGAACAACATTCTCTTTCAAACCTTTCAACCAATCGATACGACTCCTGAGAGCAGCTTTTGCTAAAACTCGAGCAGTTTCTTGAAAACTAGCTTCAGATATGAAACTTTGAGTATTAAGAGATGCTCGAGTTATTCCCAATAATATGGCTTGGTAATAAATCGCTTCTTCCAAAGCGCGTCCTGCTCGTTCCGCTCGCAACAATCCAATAAGTTCTCCAGGTAAAAAAACATTAGACATTCCATCTTCGGAAACCAACACCTTTGATGTTATTTGACGTACAATAATTTCTAGATGTCTATTATGGATCTGTACCCCCTGAGATCGATAAACCTTTTGGATCTTATTAACCAAAGAGATCCGACTTTGCACTATAGTTAGCTCAGCACCAACCAAAAATGTCCAAGGAATTCCCAGAGTTCGTGTTATACGCGCATTCCAACCGTCAACTCTTCTTTCTAGGTTCATCGATATTGAATTAATTGAGCGCACTTCTAACACTTGTTCCACTTTTGGCAGGCCCTGGGTTATATCACCAGATCTTGATTTTTCATATATAAATGTAACTAATGTATCGCCTTCGCAAAGGATTTTTCCATAATGACCATGAAGAGTTGCTCCTGAAGTGGTCAAATAAGGATTAGCGGATCTTATTACTAGCGAGTCGACTTGAACAATTATAACTTGACCCGATTTTAGGTGTGGTCCGTTTTTGGCTATACATAGATTTTCAAAAATAAGCTGTCCCAAGCAAATTATTGTGGATCTTTCTTCATCATAATTATGATGAAGAAAATCCCAATTCAAGTTGAATGGGTTCAAAATGATGTTACTGCACGGATTGGGATTATAAACTCCCCCCTTTTCATCCATTAAATAATATTTACTTTGAATTACTTGAACAGTCCGTTTTAAATTGTCAAGCTCAAGTTTCAAATAGTTAGTTAATGAGATATGATTATGAGTTATACAATGGTAAAATAAAAAAGAAGAAAAAGTCGAAATTTGAAGAGCTGTTCCTAAA